ATGTCTCTCCTAGAAGTTGGTTATCTACTTCTCATTTTGTTCTAGGATTCTTCCTATTCGTAGGTCATTTATGGCATGCAGGAAGGGCTCGTGCAGCTGCTGCCGGATTTGAAAAAGGAATTGATCGTGATTTTGAACCTGTTCTTTCCATGACTCCTCTTAACTGAGATAGAGATCCAATGCTTGAAGTAGGAATCAATTTGATTCCACCAAACCTAATATGTACGGTGGATCAAGTCCTATTTAAAAAGGATTCCTTCTTCCTTTCTTAAAGGATTCCTTCTTCCTTTCTTTTCAACTCATTTCTCTCTTCTAATCTATTTCTTTTCTGGCTCGGCTATCCCATTTAGCCGAGCCATTTCCTTTTATGCTACTCAGCCGGGCAAAACCAATAAAAAAAAAAGAAACGCAACAAATCTATTCGCCGAGAAAAGGAGAGAGAGGGATTCGAACCCTCGATAGTTCTTTGTTTCGAACTATACCGGTTTTCAAGACCGGGGCTATCAACCACTCGGCCATCTCTCCGAAAGAAAATTTCTATTTTCTTTTTATCCCATATTTGATTTTTATTCCACCCAATAGAACCCGAACATGGACATATGAGTTGATACCATTACTATCTATAGAAAGATATCGGGTGTAAATCTATAGGTCTATCTATCTGTATATATATAATACAGATGCATGATCCAGCAAGCATGTCCCCTGTTTTGTAAAGTAAAAAAAATGACCCTCGGTTCCGTGCCCGAATAAAGCGACAAGGGGTGGTAATAAGTCATATAGAATCAATGATGGATTCATGGTAAAATCTTTCCATGATGCATTTTTTTTTTTTTTGGCTGATAATGATAAAGATATCAAATGGTATAATTCTTTTATTGGTAGATTGGAGGATTAGAAACATGACTATTGCTTTCCAGTTGGCTGTTTTTGCATTAATTGCTACTTCATTAATCTTACTGATTAGTGTACCTGTTGTATTTGCTTCTCCTGAGGGTTGGTCGGGTAACAAAAATGTTGTATTTTCCGGTACATCATTGTGGATTGGATTAGTCTTTCTGGTGGGTATCCTTAATTCTCTCATCTCTTGAACCTATTCGTTCTAGATCCAAAAATGAAATGACCCCTCCCTCCGAATTCCTTCAGGTTGTGAGACACATTAAAATTCAATATAAGTCCCAAAAATGCAAATAACGAAAAAGAAAAAATTAGAAAAATTAAAAGTAGAGGGAGGGGACAAACTTTTGTGTATTTGTATTGTAAAAATATGTAAAAATGGAAAATAATAAAATTGAAATAAAAAATATACTAAATACATATTTTGTTATTAAGTATCTATTATAAGACGTTTTGAAATAAGAATTATCTAAATATTATATAAATAAATAATATAAATATATATATTATATAATTATATATATATATTATATATAATGCGGATATGGTCGAATGGTAAAATTTCTCTTTGCCAAGGAGAAGATGCGGGTTCGATTCCCGCTATCCGCCCAGGATAATGGGTAAATATATTAAATTCAATCTATTTTATTTATATTTAATAGATAAAGCATTAATTAAGTTAAGTATATAAGTATAGTTGACCGCAGTAGTCTAGTGGTTCTACTCTTCCCTTTCTTTTCCTCCCCCCCCCCCCAAAAAAAAACGGTAATTAATTATTCGGTTTTTTTGTCGAAAAAAATGTTGCGGAGACGGGATTTGAACCCGTGACCTCAAGGTTATGAGCCTTGCGAGCTACCACGCTGCTCTACCCCGCGATGAAGAGACGAACTGAGAATTAATAGACAAACAGGGATTGAATGCGCCCCTCTACCATATCTGTACAAATAGAATAGTCCATTTATACAGAATGGTAAAGAGGACCCTCTATGATCGATGATCATAGAAATTAATAGAAAAATGAAAGGACATTTTAATCCTTACCAACTTGATCTTGTTGCCCCGGGCAACAAACATGCATGAACCATTTCGCGAAGTACGTGTCCGGATAACCCAAAGTCTCGATAGTTAGCTCTCGGTCTTCCGGTCGAAAAACAACGTCGATGAAGGCGTGTAGGTGCACTATTACGTGGTGGAGATTGTAACTTTCCATGAATTTCCCATTTCTCGCTCAACGACGGAACTTTGCTTATTTCTTTTTTTGAGGATCGACGAATCAAATGATATTTTTTTTCCAATTTTTGTCTCTTCTTCTCCCTCTGAATCAAACTTTTTCTTGCCATAATGGTTCAATTCCTATTAGTATCAATGATACAAGTCAGATCCTAGATGTAGAAATATAAGAAGGTAGATCCCTTCTCTATTGAAAGAAATGATATTCTCGCGGATACACCCCCTAAAATAAAGAATTAACCAAACTTGCCCGATGTAGAGGCAATCAAGAAAGCTGCATAAGTAAATATATAACCGACAGAAAAGTGGGCTAATCCAACTAATCTCGCTTGTACAATAGAAAGAGCGACCGGTTTATCTCTCCATCGAATCA